AAATAGGTTGATGGGGAAAAAAGATTCCCCCATCTCCAAAACAAGAAAATATACTAACAATATACTAACACAGGCTCAAGTTTTGTATCTTGTCTTTATTCTTTTTTCAAAAGCTTTTTATAATTTACTAACCCCTAAACCGAAGAATTATTATTATACATATCCTAATAGCGAAGCGAGTTCTAGTTCATATTGATTAGCCACAAACAATAGGTTTGTTGATTTCCTATTAAGAATGAAATGGGCCTATTTTTATATTCGGATTATTCCAATGTTTTATTTTATGACTTTTTTTGTCGCACAAAAAAACTTTTTGAGTTTCCGGTAGAAAGAGATTTACCTAATGACAACGCTTTTAAGGCTGCCCAATATCCCTTCCCTTTCCAAATATTTTTACGAATACGCTTTTTTGATATAGAAGTACGTTTTTTTGGAACTGCCATTTAAAAATTAAGAGGTTACTCGTTGTTATAGTTGGATGTGAAAGACATCTATTGGTCAAAACGAATATATTCATTATCTAGTTATTTTCTAGATAATAATTAGATAAGATATTATATATTATCTAGAGAAAACAAAAATATATATATATATAGATAAAAAATATGCGAAAATCGTACAWWATCTWRYTATTTTCTAGATAATAATTAGATAAGATATTATATATTATCTAGAGAAAACAAAAATATATATATATATAGATAAAAAATATGCGAAAATCGTACAAAATCTTACTATAAAAATATAATTTAATTTTTTATATTAATTGGTCAAACTTGAGTAAAGAATACTTCGAAATTCCATTTTAAAATTCGAATCAAACTAGTAATTAAAGTAATGAATCTGTTAAAAGATACACGTTTTGTTAAAAAAAATCTTCGTTATTTTTTTATTAAATTTGATTTAATTTTACCCCCTTTTTTGATAAATATAAAAATAAATCTTATAGAAAATATAAAATGTTAGATATTATAGCGTTTCCTATAAATGTTTTTTTATTGAAACGGAAACAACTAATCAATCAGTTTCATACTGAAACTAGTTAATGATTTGGAACAAACTGACTAAAAAGCGAGAGTCGTACAAAAATTGTACCTTAGTTAATCCTATGATTCATATCGATTCATATCAGATTTATTTTTAGTGTAATTTTTTATCATTACTTTATGAATATAAAGTGATTTAATAATAATGAAATTTTGTATTTTCGTTTTTTTAAGAAAAATCTTAGTTAATAACTAAATTCGCTTTTTATGAGCAAGTAGGTCATATCATTTGCCCAATTGTAACTTCTTTATTTTAATATTTAAAGTATTTTGGAAAGACCCAGATAATAAATATATAAAATTCGAAAAATATCTTTAAGTTAGTACATCTCTTGATTTTTTTATTGACCCCTTTTGTTTTGAAATTGAAAGGGGGTAGGATCCGGTAAATCGGAAACAATCAATTAAGAATAAAAAAACTTTTTTATGGAACAGACATATCAATATTCGTGGATAATACCTTTCCTTCCACTTCCAGTTCCTATGTTAATAGGAGCGGGACTTCTTCTTTTTCCGTCGGCAACAAAAAGTCTTCGCCGTATGTGGGCTTTTCAAAGTGTTTTTTTGTTAAGTATAGTCATGATTTTTTCGATCAATCTGTTTATTCAGCAAATAAATGGCAGTTCTATCTATCAATATGTATGGTCTTGGATCATTAATAATGATTTTTCTTTAGAATTCGGTTACTTGATCGACCCGCTTACTTCTATTATGTCAATATTAATCACTACTATTGGAATTATGGTTCTTATTTATAGTGATAATTATATGTCGTATGATCAAGGATATTTGAGATTTTTTGCTTATATGAGTTTTTTCAGCACTTCTATGTTAGGATTAGTTACTAGTTCTAATTTGATACAAATTTATATTTTTTGGGAATTGGTAGGAATGTGTTCATATCTATTAATAGGGTTTTGGTTCACACGGCCTGTTGCTGCAAATGCTTGCCAAAAGGCATTTGTAACTAATCGTGTTGGGGATTTTGGTTTATTATTAGGAATTTTAGGTTTTTATTGGATAACAGGGAGTTTCGAATTTCGAGATTTATTCAAAATATTCAATAACTTGATTTATAATAATCATAATGAAGTCAATTTTTTATTTGTTACTTTCTGTGCCGTTCTATTATTTACCGGTGCGGTTGCTAAATCTGCACAATTTCCCCTTCATGTATGGTTACCGGATGCCATGGAGGGGCCTACCCCTATTTCGGCTCTTATACATGCTGCTACTATGGTAGCTGCGGGCATTTTTCTTGTAGCTCGGCTTATTCCTCTTTTCATAGTCATCCCTCACATAATGAATTTCATCTCTTTGGTAGGAGTAATAACAATATTATTCGGGGCTACTTTTGCCCTTGCTCAAAAAGACATTAAGAGAGGTTTAGCCTATTCCACAATGTCTCAATTGGGTTATATGATGTTAGCTCTAGGTATGGGGTCTTATCGAAG